AATCAAATCTTTCTAGTTACTTCGTTCCCTATTTCTACTTCTGTAATCCTGAGGAAAAGAATTTGATTTCTCCCGAGCTGAAACAATATGTTGATAACTCTAGTAAACCAAAGTCATCGTTTTCTAGCTATTTGGCTTCAATTTGTTTTTTTTTATAACACAAAAATTGAGGATTTAGTTACGATTAGAAATACGCTTTTGTATCTTCATCCATGGATCCTTTACTTATACTTATTCAATTAGAATAATTGAATCAACTTAAAAAAATTATGCTTCACGATTTTATAATCCAATTTTTGTTTTTATTTTTTAATTAACTGAACCTTGGATACAAATCACGAGAATTCATATTTTTCCTCAAATGTAGCATTGAAAGGAAGGAAAAGGATTAAATCCTTTTAAGAAATAAAGTTTTTGATCAGAATATGAACAAAACTGAAAGACCCCTTAACTATTTAAGGTTTTAATAGAACGAATCACACTTTTACCACTAAACTATACCCGCTACAATTTTATTATTGTATATTAATGGACCTTTTGTCGAACAAAGGAATAAGACGTAATCAAGATAATACCAGAATTATGAAAATTTTAGTGTTGATGCCTATCTGGATTACTTGACTTGATAAAATCAAATAGTTGAAGAAAGTTTGCTTAACTAACATAAAATAGCATAAAAGTTATGCTTTTTGCTGTTAAGTCATTATTAATACTTTCGGCTTGAAGTAGTCATTGAAGTTGGACCATAAGAATGGCTTAAGAATACAGAGTTCTCTTTTTCTCCCAACTGCTGGATGTTATGACGTCAGATTAATTTCAAGTATTAAAATAAAGTTTGCTCCAGAATTGAACAAGTAAATGAATTAAGTTATAATTATGATAATTATCAAATTAATTATATATTAATTATTTTATTTGACTGAGATTGAGTATTTTTTTTATTATTCTTTTTATTTTATTTTGATTACAGTTATATTTTTTATTGTAGTCCCGTTCAATAAGTAAATTACTAAAAAGAATAATAAAAAATAACACTTATGGAAATAAAAATGGGTTTTGTTCTTGCTTCAATAACAAGGATTTTTTATTTCAAATCATATCAATCATTTGATTTATGAATGATTAATTGGAACAAAAAAAGGAATGGCCCGGCTAGTACCTAGCCAGGCCGTGGGAATAAAAAAAAGAACCCTTCGTACAAAATCAAAGACGTAAGGTGCTTTTTCTATCTCTATTGGTATATTATATCCGGTTCGAATTGTTATCTAAATTTCGAATTGCTAATCAAATTCATATATATCGTTATATAATGATATATTATTTATGTCGTTATAATATAATTAATAAACGACTAGAATATTATTAATAAACGAGGAATGGCAATGGTTTTTATCAATTTTTGCTTCATGCGCCATATCAATAATTTCCAATTTTTGAATAGGGAGAGATGGCTGAGTGGACTAAAGCGTCGGATTGCTAATCCGTTGTACGAGTTATTCGTACCGAGGGTTCGAATCCCTCTCTCTCCGTTCCCTCTGATCGCTTGAGACTTTCTATTCTATTCTAATTAGAAAAAATGCAGTTCTCTTTATTTGTTATATATAAATGTATATATGGAATAGATAAAAAAAAAGCGAGGAAAAACGAAAAATATCTCTTTTTTTATTCTTCACGCCCAGGATTACGTCCTGGATCATTAGATAAGAATCCGAAAATGAACAGAGAAACAAAGAATATTACTACTGTGTAAACAAAGAGTTTCAGAGTAAGCATTACACAATCTCCAAGATCTTTTTTTTGGCAAAAGGGAATAGATTATCTATTTTTGTACCACATATTTTGTTTTGACATGACACCAAAAAACAGAAAAAAATTTCTCGAAAAAAAATATTTGCAATTAGGTATTGTGCGGGAACCCAATCGAGTCTTTGTAATTGGAATGGAAGGATAGAACAAGTAAATGGACTGATCCAAATTAAGTGCTACAGTTATCCAATATACAAGAATTTCTATTTTATTTTGGAATCGAAACTTCATAATGTAAGACTTATCCGATCTTATTGATTCTTAGAATCTTTTTTATCAAATAAATCATGAATTGAATGCTTTTTTTTAGAAGAGTATTAAAAATTTCATCGAAAACTTACAGCAGCTTGCCAAACAAAGGCTAAAAGAAAGAAAAATAGAGGTATGACGGGCATAACATCTACAATTGGATTGAAAATGGCATAAGCCTCAGGCAATTTGGCAAAGAAAAAACTACCCGAATAAGGGGTAGAATTAAGACAGATACAGATGAAACTAAAGATATTAAGCATAACAAATAGTTTTTGCAGATAATTTTTTTATTGAGTTATTGATATAAGGAAAGGAGAAAGTGAAGAAAGAAGGGAGGTGAAAAAATACTTCTTTTTCTTTCAATTCCCTCAAATCAAAAATCCTTCCATTTTCAAACGAAAATACAAGGAATTATACTTTCATACAATATCTTAATTGAATTATATGTAATGATCAATGAATTTATTTTGATTCTATATCCACATGTGTCTAATCTCAACAACAAAAATAAGAATCACAATCAATAACCTATATTAATTAAACAGTTAAAATTAAACAGTTAATTAAGTGAATGATAATTATAACAGTTAATTAGCTAATTATCATTTATGAATGATAATTAATTACAACTTCTATAAAACGATTTATATCAATTATATAGTAAATGTTATTTACTAATGTTATTAATTAATATATATTCTAAATAGACTATACTGATTAGTATTAATATATAATTATTAGTTTATAATTCTAATTAGTAGTATATATTATTAACAAACATATTATTAATATATATATATATATAATGAGAAGTAAGATAAGAAATAAGAAGTGGTTTATTAGTCTTATTTCATTTTAAATTTTTTTATATGGGATTATTAAGCCCGTAATTGACGAATGGCCCATAATTACTAAAATTAGATTAGTGTTTATTTGCTCATTTTTGAATATAAATGGGGCGTGGCCAAGCGGTAAGGCAACGGGTTTTGGTCCTGTTATTCGGAGGTTCGAATCCTTCCGTCCCAGATCGATTCTAATGAAATCGAAAGATTGGGTCACATTGTATCCAACATGAAAATAAAAAAAAAATCTTAAAGAAAACAATCTTTTGTTCTGAACTGTTATAATTCTTCTCAAAAATTATATCCTTTCTTTCGTTTGGTTTATCACAAACATAATTAAGTGTCAAAGATGGATGTAATAAATAGCTTTTTTTATATGAGAATATCTTTTTATATTCCATGGGTATGGATATGCATTAATAGTTTTCATCCCCCAAAAGGGGAGTATTATTCAATATGGATCCGTACTATTCACATGGAAGTTAGTTATTTGGGGGGATATTTTATGGCTCATATATATCTCATATATATATATAATATTATATTTTATTTGAATTATTACATGATAATGATGCTTTTTGTGTCGAAATTCAAAAGAAAAGTGGAAAAGACCCATATATAGATATTGAAATATCCATAATTACTAGCTGTAATAATTATTTGTTGTATATGATTAATACGTAAAGATCATATTCCCCAGATCATTATTTGATTATCAATCCAACATCTGATAACGGCCTTATTTAATCTTACCTTACATAGGGGATTCTTTAAAATTTATGACAGATTTCTTATGAATTCTTGATACTCAAAGAAATCTAAAAAATCAATCTGATCAGGAAAAGAAACTTTGAACCCTTCTGGATCATTCTTGGGTTATTCTTATTCTATAGCTTATTCTATAGATAAAAAGATAAAAAGTATGAACTATTATGTACCAATTGAACCAATGACTATTCATGATTTCATATTGAATCAATTCCGTACGGATTCAAAATTTGAGGAAAGTTATGGTAAAACTTCGTTTGAAACGATGTGGTAGAAAGCAACGTGCGACTTGAAGGACATTACCGTATGTGGATTCTTACATCCATCATTTTCTATAGGAATGAAAATGCTCTTGGCTCGACATAGTTTGTTCTGTCCCGCAGTACCTTAATTTTTTGGGGGTTGTAAGTAAATAGTACATCATGGAGCTCGAGCAAAAAGTATTGATTTTTTTATCAATCAGGAGGAAGAATCTAGGGTTAGTGCCAATCAATAAGTTGGAACAACTTTGTAAATATATTTTCTATATTCTATATAGAAATCGAAAAATGAAATTCTAACCAATTTGCAAGTTTGAAATCAAAAAGTCAAATTTGTCTTCAAATTTGTCTGAAGCAAAAAAAATTAGTAAAACTTTTTCGATCAAAAGTGTATCATAAGGTAATCTCCATCGTTCCTATAATCTTTTCATAAAAAGAAAAAAGCAAAAAGGTATGTTGCTGCCATTTTGAAAGGAGTAAAGATCACCGAAGTAATGTCTAAACCCAATGATTCAACAAAGCAAGGATAAAAGGTTCCGGAACAAGGAAAGACCATTTTCTATTGTCTCAACAATTAGACAATTAAATCAGAATAAAGAATCAAAATCGATTTGAGATGAGACAAACAAAAGAGGTTAGAGACGACTCAATAAATGTCTAAGGATTTTCCTTTCAGAGTTATACAATTTGAGTTATGAGTACGAATGATATTTCTTTTTTCTTACAGAAAAAATAAAAAACTAAAATAATAGTTTAATTTATGATTTTATGGATTTATTTGCCATTATTAATTAAATTATTATTATTAACTCAATTCTGGAAATTATATTCTATTCCATTATGGAAAATTGTATTTTTAATAATTAATTTTTAATAATTAATAATAAAAAATTAATAATAAATAATTTATATATTAATTATATTTTGATCTATTATACACACAAAATACATATAAAAAGAAATTAAAATCATTCTTTCTTGAGCCGTATGAGGAGAAAACCTCTTATACGTTTCTAGGGGGGGCGTTGTTTATCTATATCTATCCCAATGAGCCATCTATCGAATCGTTGCAATTGATGTTCGATCCCGAAGAGAAGGAAGGGATCTTCGGAAAGTGGGTTTTTACGATCCGATAAGGAATCAAACTTATTTAAATGTTCCGGCTATTCTATATTTTCTTGAAAAAGGGGCTCAACCTACAGAAACAGTTAATGATATTTTTAAGAAGGCAGAATTATTTAAAGAATTTCAAATTAATCAAAAAAAAAAGTTAACCGAAGTAAAAAAAGTATCAAAAGTGGATTAGGGTGTTTAGTATCTAACTTTGTATAATTCTTCACTCTTACCCTTTTCTTGCCCTATTCATACTTATTTATTGTACCCCTATTGATTGAATAAACCCCATTTCTAGTTCTTCTTTTTTATGTTTATTTTATGTCGTGCCAATCCAACACAAACCCTTTACTTTAATTTGATTTATTTCGTTTTATTTGTTTTCTCAACATTCAATTCATATTGACAATGATGTATTGAACAAATATAATTCGATCGTGGATCAATATCCATTTCTGTCCCATATTGGTTGGTTTTTTATTTCACTCAAGTGCTAGATTTACTAGAATGAAAAGAAAAAAAAAAAAATTCTGGAATTGAGGGGATTCATCAATTCTGACATTTCCGTTTATTTTTTAATCTCTTACGTTTTAATTTGATTCGCTTTTTTTGTTGTTTATATTATATAATTAATGAAATAGATTATAAAACTTTTCTTTTTTTATTTCTTTTGTTGCTAGTTCCATTTCTATATCTTTTGCCGGATCGTGCAATTCAATCAATTTATTATTATTTTTATTTTGATCATATATATCTAATTGTATCTACATATTTATCTGGGTTGCTAACTCAACGGTAGAGTACTCGGCTTTTAAGTGCGGCTATGATCTTTTACACATTTAGATGAAGCAACGAATTCGTCTAGACTTTTGGTAGAGTCTATAAGACCACGACTGATCCTGAAGGGTAATGAATGGAAAAAAGAGCATGTCGTATTCATTTTTAATGTAGAATTTTGAAGATAGGTCATTCTTACCAGATTGGCGCAAAAATATTGCTTTGATTTTCGGAAAATTAATTCACGTTCACACTTTCTTTGGTCGAGTAAATAAATGGATAGAGTACTAGGCTCCAATTCTAGGGAAACAAAAAGCAACGAGCTTATGTTCTTAATTTGAATGATTACCCGATCTAATTAGATGTTAAAAATAAATTAGTGCCTAATGGGGGAAGAGGTTCTTCCGCGAGAAGATCGTCCATTTTTGGAATCCTAACTATTTTTCTATTATGGAGTGCAGACGGATGTGTAGAAGAAACAGCATACTGATAAAAAGAATTCATTCCAAAGTCAAAAGAGCGATTGGGTTGCAAAAATAAAGGATTTTTAACTTTCTCTTTTATAATATTAATGAATATAAACTGATTGGATGGAAAAAGAGAAGAAGATCCATTGACTGGACTATTCGTTTCCAGGGTATCCCTTTTTTATAACTTATTACTATGTACATAACCCCTTATATATACCTTGTTCTGACCATATCGCACTATGTATCATTTGATAACTCAAGAAAGACTTCTGTCTCTAGCTCAAGTATGTATGATTGAAAATGGAAGAATTAAAAAGATATTTAGAAAAAGATAGATATCGGCAACAACACTTCCTATATCCGCTTTTATTTCAGGAATATATCTACGCACTTGCTCATGATCATGGTTTAAATGGATCCCTTTTTTACGAATCCGCGGAAATTTCAGATTATGATAATAAATTCAGTTTAGTACTTGTGAAACGTTTAATTATTCGAATGTATCAACAGAGTTATTTGATTAATTCGTTTAATGATTCTAATCCAAATCGATTCGTTGGACGCAGCAATCATCTTTTTTCTCAAATGATATCAGGGGGGGTTGCGGTTATTGTAGAAATTCCTTTCTCCCTGCCAATTTTTCTTGAAGAAAAAAAAGAAATACAAAAATATCAGAATTTACGATCTATTCATTCGATATTCCCTTTTTTAGAGGACAAATTTTCGCATTTAAATTATGTGTCAGATATAGTAATACCCTATCCTATTCATCTCGAAATCTTGATTCAAATTCTACAATCCTGGATAAAAGATGTTCCCTCTTTGCATTTATTGCGATTTTTTCTATATGAAAATGGGAATAGTTTCATTACTCTAAAGAAATCTATTTCCCTTTTTTCAAAAGAGAATCAAAGACTATTTAGGTTCCTATATAATTCTTATGTATCTGAATATGAATCAGTATTTTGTTTTCTCCGTAGACATTCCTCTTATTTACTATCAACATCTTTTGGAGACTTTATTGAGCGAACACATTTCTATGGAAAAATAGAACATCTTGTAGTAGTTTGTCGTAATGATTTTCAGAAAAGCTTACAGTTGTTCGAGGATCCTTGCATGCATTATGTTAGATATCAAGGAAAATCAATTCTCGCTTCAAAAGGAACCCATCTTCGGATGAAGAAATGGAAATGTTATCTTGTCCATTTTTGG